AACTCTTTTTTTATTCCATTTGAATCTACCATATCTAACTGAATAAGATTTCTCGTAGATCTATCCCATTTTTCGGGTTAATGAAAAGAAGTTAATAAAATGAGTTTCAAACTTAAATCTTAAGTTTGGATTAAAAATCCGGTTTATTTTAGTTTTATCTTTTCTCCCACCTTCAGAAAAATAAAACATAGACATTTTGCCTATCATTAGAATTTTCTGAAAGGTAACTATCTCAGTTTCATATCATATAGAAATTTATATAGAATTTTTGAAAAAGACTTTCGAAAGGAAAGACTTACTATCTTTGGGATCTGATCCTACACCGCTGCTCAATATCTTAGTGGATCAACTCTATTACATAAGTGGATTCCTAACATTTGTCTCACATCATGACATAAGTAAGCAGTTATTTTTGTATCGGCGCAAAACCTTACTAATTGATCTTTACGGTGCTTACTCTATCAATTAGATCCTTTACCCATAGAATAAAACAGCTAGGCATATCTATTTCTTCATATTTCAACTTCTATGAAGTTTCTTTCTTTTCTACAGCTGATAAAAATCGTTGTTTTAGACAATGCATATGTAGAAAGCCCTTTTTCTAGTATTTACTAGTGAATTTGATCTTTATTTACTTTTTATTTCTATAGTGGAGATAGTCGCACGTAATGACAGATCACGGCCATATTATTAAAAGCTTGTGGTAAGAATGGGTTTCGTTCGAGCGCTCGAAAATAATATTCCAAAGCTTTCGTGTGTTCTCCGTTACTTGTGTGGATAAGTCCTATGTTATAGAGTATATAACTTCGGTCATAGGGATCAATTTCTAGTCGCATAGCTTCATAATAATTCTGTAAAGCTTCCGCATAATTCCCTTCGGATTGAGCTGACATCCGTTACGGTCGTCATTCAATTCACAGAATCTCCGTTACAGAACCGTACATGAGATTTTCATCTCATACGGCTCCTCCCTTATGTGCATAATGATAAAATGATAAAGAAGATGAAAATCTTCTCATTATGAACTAAGTAGGGCTAGTGTTTTTACAAGAAATCTCTAGCCAACCTTCCTGCAAGAGATCTTTTCTTAACATCAAACGTATTGTTACTAGAGAGAAAAGATAACTCCAACAATTTCTTTGTTCTCAACGCTTCCCAATGTCCAGGAATTAGTCACTTCAACAGCCTTCGATGGTTATACGGGTATCCAAAATACAAACGAGATGGATGTTTGTTGTCCCAACCATTCTTTTAGTCCCAAGCTTGCTAAAGAAGGGGATAATTTATAATATAACAAAGTTTTCGTGTTGTTAATTTCTAGGTGTAGTGCTTCTTCCCCTCTGCTACCTATTGGTTAGGATTGACCCGTAATACCGAACCTATAGGTATAACCTTTCGCTCAATACTAGAATCGAGAATTGAAACATAGCATCTGAGGCTGCATTAATCGAGGATACACGACAGAAGGAATTGTTCTATTTCCAAACTTTACCTTCTACAAGCGTAGATTTTTTTCTTTTTTTCCCGATCACGAATCATGTGTATTTCTCGTAAAACCGAGAGTCAAAAAAAAGTCAAATCGCACCATCTCTGTAATAAGTAAATGCCTCTTTTTCTCCTGAAGTTGTCGGAATTATTCGTAATAATATATCGGCTACAATCGAAAAGGTTTTATCAATAAAATTTCCATTTATCCGCGATCTAGACATAGGTAGCAATCCATTCTATCATTGTTCTCATTACTTCTCGGGGGAAAATGATCCCACAAGGAAAAGAATTTTACAGTACGAAATAACATAAAAATAGATTCATTATCATTAAAAAATATGGCCCAATATTAAAAACAATATTCAAATTGTTCTTTTTTACATTACAGGAACAGGAATTGATTGATAAGAATTAAGAAATAAATATTGGGAACCGCATTGGATTCCATCTTACTGGAATAGTCTATCAACGAAAGAAACTATTCTTATTTGATTGAAGTTACAGCTTAGAAAAACCTAAGTTGATTGAATTATGATACAAAGAAGAAAAAGGATCGAATCGAGTAATCATTGTATGATGAAAATGGGCCCATTTTTTTTGTGTACTTAGCGGATATCACTAGACAATCAACTATAAAAAAATTGTTTATCAATTTGTATTTTTAATAGATAGATGGGATAAGGATTTTTGTTGATAACAGGCCTAAAAAGCAATTTGAGAATTCTTCTGGTATGGAATCGTAGTCTAAATAGAATCATGATCTAAAGATATCCATTAACCATAGTCTATAAAATATAGAACCCTAGCTCAGTCGATTCGTTAGAATTTCTAATTTATTGATTTAATGCGGTCGGTTTCTAATTTATTGATTTAATGCGGTCGGTATAGTATAAATAGATTAAATAGATAATCAGAAAAAGAAGATAACATTGTTTTTGCAAACATGAATAGAATTTTTTTAACAGTTTTTATAAGAAAACAATTTTCTATTTTTATCGCTTTCTATTTAGAATTGATTGGTTGTACCTACCCAATAATCTAATTCTAATATGAATAATGAATTATTCACTCGATTTTCGGTTTTTAGGTCATAATCATTATGTAGGAGAGATGGTCGAGTGGTTGAAGGCGTAGCACTGGAACTGCTATGTAGGCTTTTGCTTACCGAGGGTTCGAATCCCTCTCTTTCCTTACCTTCACCTAATTTACCGATCTTACTAACCACAATAGATCAATAGATATAGATCAAATAGCAATATATGACTATTCCAACAGTTAGACCTTTCTTTGATATGGATTCTCTATTCCTAATGGCTGTGGTACGGAAAATACTGTTAAAGAAACGAGTAGACAAGGAATGAAAATATCCCTCTCGGTCTATGACACCTAAATGGAAGAAAAATCCGGAGCAAACCCTTAATTTATCTTAACCTTAGGTTAATTTACTTCGCCGAAAGGGAGGAAAATAGGTTATATTAGTCTTTATTTTCTTTTTGTTAGGTTTAAGTCTGACGAGAATAATATTCTACAACCAGCAATTCATTTATTTTCAAACCGACCCATTTACTATCTATTATTTGATTGACTAATCCTTTATATTGGAATGGTTGAAGAGTCAAATGGTTTGGCAATTCCTCCTGAGGGGATGAATCGAGAGAATTTTGAATTAGAGCTCTAGATTTTTGTTCATCTCTCGCCGCAATAGTATCTCGGGGTTTGCAGCGATAACTTGGTATATCTACTATACGACCGTTGACTAAAATATGTCTATGGTTAACTAATTGGCGAGCTCCCGGAATAGTCGGGGCCATACCCAACCGAAAAAGGATGTTATCCAGACGCATTTCAAGTAATTGTAGTAAAACCTGACCTGTTGACCCCTTTGCCTTTCCGGCGAGACGAACGTATTTAAGTAATTGTCGTTCTGTAAGACCATAATGAAAACGCAATTTTTGTTTTTCTTCTAGGCGAATACGATATTGGGATTTTTTCCCAGAACGCGATTGGTTTCTAAGATCACTTCCAGCTCGGGGCCTTTTATTAGTTAGCCCTGGTAAAGCCCCCAGGCGACGTATTTTTTTGAAACGAGGACCTCGGTAACGCGACATAAAGACTCCTTATTTATAATTAATTAATTCTTATTGATGAAATTTCATTCTACAGAATAAATCTAAACTAAAAATGAACTAAATTCTAAATAAAGCAAAATTTACTGAAGTATTATTCTATTATTAATATTAATTAAAGAATAATGAGATGAGTTGAATAAATATCCAGTTTCCGGTTTTCTATATATAGAAAAGGAAAAGGATTCTGTTCGTGAGATAGTTGGAAATTCCTATCCTATCCTATAATCAATGGCTTTTGCGAAAAGAAGAATACATTTTTTTTTTCACTTTGATTTCAAAGATGCATTATCAATCATGTAAAAAAGAAAATAAATAGAGAAAAGCCGACTATCGGAATCGAACCGATGACCATCGCATTACAAATGCGATGCTCTAACCTCTGAGCTAAGCAGGCTCACATAACATAAATTCGACATGCAGAGGAATTCAATAAACTCTTAGAATCTTTGCTATTAACTATTTTCATTCTTGGCTATTCATATTCGCTATTTATAACATAATTCATATTAAATATGAAATTCATTATTATTATTTTAATTATTATTATTATTTTAATTATTATTATTAATTAATATTAAATTATTAATATTAAATTAATTAATAATATATTAATAAATTAAACATAAACAATAGAATAATTCTAATTTCAAATAATAATATTTCAAATAATAATAACTGTTAAATATTATAGAACATAAGATTAATCTAGCGATATATAATTTCAATTTTTTTATTATTTTCATTTATTTATTTTATAAAATAATATAAATAAATTATCGACCGTTCAAGTATTTTCAATTTCATGGGTAAATGAGTGGAAGAGAGACAGATGTATAGGGTATGTATCCACCTATATTGAATTGCGGATACAGAAATGATAAAATCGTTTTTGATTGGACCGAATACGAGCCTCCTATAGAAGATGAAAGAAGATACACAAGAAATCACAAAGAGGAGAAAACACTTTTTCGAGACAGGCATCTATCTAATGAATTGAACGGTTCCGGTATAAATGAAAGAAAAAAGGGACGGGATCACAATGAGATTTTCATCTCAAAAGGGGGATATGGCGAAATCGGTAGACGCTACGGACTTAATTGGATTGAGCCTTGGTATGGAAACTTACTAAGTGATAACTTTCAAATTCAGAGAAACCCTGGAATTAATAAAAATGGGCAATCCTGAGCCAAATCACGTTTTCCGAAAACAAGCAAAGGTTCAGAAAGCGAAAATAAAAAAGGATAGGTGCAGAGACTCGATGGAAGCTATTCTAACGAATGGAGTTAATTGTATACATTGGTATAGGAATCCTTCTATCGAAACTTCAGAAAAGTGAAGGATAAGCCTGTATACATAATACAGAAGAATTGGTGTGAATCGATT